TTATTATGAACTGACAGGGGCTGGTGTTTTTACAAGAAATCTCTAGCCAGCCTTCCTGTAAGAGGTCTTTTCTTAACACTAAGTGTATTCTTCCTAGATAGAAATGGTAACTCTAACGATTTCTTTGTCCTCAACGCCCCATATTTCCAGGAATTAGTCACTTCAACGATCTTTGATGGTCCTACGGGTATCCAAAGTACGAACGAGATGGATGTTTGTTGTCCCAACCATTTTTTTTAGTCCCGATCCCCATAAGGAAAAGGGGTTAATTTATAACAAAGTTTTCGTGTTGTTAATTCCTAGGTGTAGTGCTTCTTCCCCTATGCTGCCTATTGGTACTGGTGGAGTAGGATTAACCTGCAATACAGAACCTATAGGTGTAACCTTTCGCTCAATACTAGAATCGACAATTGAAGCATCTGAGGCTGCATCAATCGAGGATACACGATAGAAGGAATTGTTCTATCTCCAAACTTCACCTTCACCAAGCGTAGGTTTATTTCAATAATCTTTTTTCTTTCCATCCCGAGGCTCTTTCTCGTAAGAATGGGGGTGGTCCGTAAAAAAAAAAAAAAAGAATCAAATCGCACCATCTCTGTAATAGGTAAATGCCTCCCTTTCTCCTGAGGTTGTCGGAATTATTCGTAATAAGATATTGGCTACAATTGAAGAGGTCTTATCAATAAAATTTCCATTTATACGTGATCTAGGCATAGTTAGCAATCCATTTTCGAATTATTCTCATTACCTCTCGTGGTAAAATGATCCCACAAACAAAGGAATTGTACAGTACGAAATGGCATAAAATAGACTAATTCTAAAAAAAAGATGTGGGCCTTCCACTAAAATAAAATAGGCCCTTTTCTTTTGGGCAGGGATAGGTAGGAAATATTGGAATCCGATTCATCGAAGTTGAATAATCAAGGAATTTTTCCTACAGATTCTGAGAACTCGAGAAACTTTTATTGGATTATGATCAAACCAGAAAAAAGAATAACCAGCCGTTTTGTGTGCAGAGCGTGTATACACCAGAAAATAGAAAATCTAAAAATCCAATCCATAGGAGAGACGATTCATGAATTTGTAATAGATCCATGGGATAGCTCACAAGAGAAGTTGTTGTTGAGAAATATGAAACTGAAAAGGAATTCTGTAATTCCGATGTAAATAGGAATAAGACGGGATCGTCGTCTTGACAAATATGAATATATATTTGGTTTGGTTTTTCATGTTTTTAACAAGAAAAATGTGTTTGTTTTTTTATCCCCCGAGCCTCGAAGGAAGGTCTTTCTTTGACGAAGGGTTTTCTATTTATAATTGATCGGTCTCATACCTGTACTGCAATAATATGAATGATTCGCTATTAACTTTGTTTCTGGGTCATAATCTTATGATTATGGGGGAGAGGTGGCCGAGTGGTTCAAGGCGTAGCATTGGAACTGCTATGTAGGCTTTTGTTTACCGAGGGTTCGAATCCCTCTCTTTCCGTACCTTCACCTACTAATTCACCAACGTTACCGACCACAAACAAAATTGATACCATCATTCCAAGAGTAAGACCTTTATTTTGATTTTGAATTTGATAGAAGAAATTATCTATTCCTTATTACTGTGGTACGGAAAAGACCGGAAAGAGCAGACAAGGAATCAAAATATCACTGCTGATCCATTTCATTTGTGAATTTCATTTGTAATACGTGAGTGGGATAAAAATCCGGATCAAATTAGATCTATTTCCTTCAACGAAAAGGGGGCAAAATGAAAAAATGTTAGGTTCAAGTCTGACGGGAATAATATTCTACGACTAGCAATTCATTGATTTTCAAACCGACCCATTTACTATCTATTATTTGATTTACTAACCCTTTATATTGCAATGAGTGAAGAGTCAAATGTTTTGGCAATTCCTCGTTTGGGGATGAATCAATAGAATTTTGAATCAGAGCTCTGGATCTGTGTTCATCCCTCGTAGTAATAATATCTCGGGGTTTGCAGCGATAGCTTGGTATATCTACTAGACGATCATTAACTAAAATATGTCTATGGTTAACTAATTGCCTGGCTCCAGGAATGGTCGAAGCCATACCCAATCGAAAAAGAATGTTATCCAAACGCATCTCAAGTAGTTGTAGTAAAACCTGACCCGTTGACCCTTTTGCTTTTCCGGCGATACGAACATATCTAAGTAATTGTCGCTCTGTCAGACCATAATGAAAACGCAATTTCTGTTTTTCTTCTAGACGAATACGATATTGAGATCTTTTCCCGGAGCGCGATTGGTTTCTAGGATCACTTCCGGGTCTAGGTCTTTTGCTAGTTAGTCCCGGTAAAGCCCCCAGACGGCGTATTTTTTTGAAACGAGGCCCTCGGTAACGAGACATAAAGACTCCTTATTTTATTTTATAGAATAAACCTAAATTAAAACTGAACTAAACGATATAAACCCACTGAAGTACTAGAAGGAGTAATGAGATGAATTGTATCAATATCCGGATTATTTTGTATATATGGCAAGGATTTTTTTGTATATAATATATGGGAAGTAAGGATCCTTTTCAGGATTTATTCTGTAGAGATCCAACTGCTCCAATCAGTTTTTTATTCATAGTTGGAAGTTCCCGCGACATAACATAATAGATTGGTGACCCGACATTTGGAGAAAAAGGAGGAGTCTTTTCAATATTCCTTGATCTCAAGGAAAAAAATCGAACAAACAAATAGAGAAAAGCCGGCTATCGGAATCGAACCGATGACCATCGCATTACAAATGCGATGCTCTAACCTCTGAGCTAAGCAGGCTCACATACACATAATATAAATAGTGCATATGAATTCAGGGAGCTGCTGGGATCTTCACTATGAATATCAATCTTATTATCTATTCATTATATCATTATATTAATATAATGATATATCGACCGTTCCAGTATTACAGATTGGGCGGTAAAAATGAGAGGGGGAGAGGAAGATATATGTGGGATATATCCATCCATATTGAATTGCAGATACATCAATGATAAAATCATTTCTGATTGAACCAAATACTGGTTCAATAGGGATGAAAGAAGATGGGTAAGAAATAGGAATTTTTTGATATCGAATCAGTATCTAATGAATTGAATGATGCCAACAGGAATAAAAGAAGGGGATATGGCGAAATTGGTAGACGCTACGGACTTGATTGGATTGAGCCTTAGTATGGAAACCTACTAAGTGGTAGCTTCCAAATTCAGAGAAACCCTGGAATTAAAAATGGGTAATCCTGAGCCAAATCCTGTTTTCAGAAAACAATGGTTTAGAAGTTTAGAAAGCGAGAATAAAAAAAAGGTAGGGATAGGTGCAGAGACTCAATGGAAGCTGTTCTAACGAATGGAGTTGGCTGCGTTGGTAGAGGAATCTATCTATCGGAACTCCAGAAGGGATGACCATATATACGTACTGAAATCTCAAATGATTAATCACGACCCGAATCCATATTTGATTATACATTTCCTAATTCTTGTGAATCGATCCCAAGTTGAAGGAAGAATCAAATATAAATATTAAGTGATCCAATTACTCCCTCCAGAGTCTGATAGATCTTTTGAAGATGAAGAAACGGTTAAGCGGACGAGAATAAAGATAGAGTCCCATTCTACATGTCAATGCCGACAACAATGCAATTTATAGTAAGAGGAAAATCCGTCGACTTTAGAAATCGTGAGGGTTCAAGTCCCTCTATCCCCACTAAAAATAAATAAAAAAGCCTGGTTCCTAAGTAAGCATTTATCCTCTTTTTTCGTCAGCGGTTCCAAATTCAAAAATGGGTATCTTTCTCACTCATTCGACTCTTTCACAAATGGATGCGAGCAAAAATCTTTCTCTCTTACTACAAGTGTTGTGATAAATAGGATATATACAAACGAAGATAGATGTACAAGGAGCCCCCACCCCCATGATTGAATCATTCACAGTCCATACCATTACCCTTACACTTATTATAAACAAATACAAATAAAAGGTTCTTTTTGAAAATCCCAGAAATTCCAGTACCTAGGTAATAGGTAAGATTTTGTAATGCCTTTTTAGTCACTTTCATTGACATAGATCTAGGTCCTCCAGTAGGATGATGCGTAGTGAATGGTCGGGATAGCTCAGCTGGTAGAGCAGAGGACTGAAAATCCTCGTGTCACCAGTTCAAATCTGGTTCCTGGCACGTGGATAATCTATCGAATAGATGCTCATACAATACAAATGAATCAATATGTATCGTGATACATATTCGTTAATAGTCTAGATCATGATACGGATTTATCCATTTATTTTGATTCAGAATTAGATTCTACTCTCTCTTCTTTTTTGTTTGTCTATACTGTGCCTCCTTTCACTCAAAAATAATGTTAATACTCCCGATATATCCGAAGTTAGTTGGCTGAAACCCCCAGATCTAGCCTAGAGGCGTTGAAGTATAGGAATAGACAGGATTCATTTCAGATCCAGTACAAATCAAATCCCATCCCCTTTCATTTTCATTTCTGAATTTCCAATTTGATTCCTTCACTCCTTCCTACATTCCTTTTTATTTCCGGAGAATGATGTGCGCGGTACAAAGTTAAAGTTCATGATGCAGAACTCTTTTGATTCATCCTAACTCATCCCAAAAAGATCTCTTCCAGATTGGGGAATCCAAATGAAGCCCCCCTTTTTTTCCCATCATAATACGAAACGTAAAGATATTCCTTGAATATCTGAAATCGTAGAAGGGCGGATTAGTTTCTTATCATTCAATGAGCATCCTGTATTTCATAGAAATTGGGGGCAATATAATCCTTGCGTAGGGGCCAACCGATCCAACTTTCAGGCATCAAAATACGTTTCAGGCGTGGATGATTATCATACGAGATTCCCACCATATCATAAGATTCCCGTTCTTGAAAATCCGCACTTTTCCAAATCCAGAAAACAGATGGGATTCTAGGATTCCTCCTTTGGGCAAATACTTTTATGCATACCTCTTCTGG